TACCCGCTACAATATGATTATTGTATACGAATGAATTGTCGAACAAGGGAGTGAAACGTAATCAAGATAGGATCAAAATCATGAAAATCGGAGTGCTGACATGTTGTGCTCTGACGGGGAGACTTGATAAAATAGGAAAAAAGGTTCATTTAAATAACAAGTTATATCTTTTATCGGGGAGTCATTCCTGATAGTCCCGGCCCGAAAGGACCATTGAAGCCGGAATATAAAAATGAGTTGAGTTGTACAAAAATCCAGAGCTCCATTTTTCTTTTTCGAAGCGACTCCTTTTCCTATTCATTCAACTGCCAAATCTTATGAATTCGGGTCGATTGGATCGAGTGAAAAATCATATCGTTTTGTTTATGGACTGAAGTGTTCAAACATGTCTTTTGAAAAAATATATGAGTTCTATTTTAATAGAAAAAAATATGTTTTTTTTTATTCCAGTTAAGTAAATCGAGAAAAAGAAAAACAAAGAATAATAAGAAATGATACTCCTATCATAGGAATGGGAATAGCCTTGTTGCTACTTCAATAACAAGTATTTGCGCTTTCAAATCAAATAAATCATTTGATCTATGATTCATTGGAATAAAACAAGGAATGGCCTGGCTAGGTACTGGCCAGGCCGGGGGAATAAAAGAAAGAATCTTTCGGACGAAATCAAAGAGGTACTCTTTCTATTGGAGATATCTGTTTCGAATCTTTATCTAAATGGAATTGATGATTGATATAATTCGTCTATATTTCTATATTTATAGTATATTTATAGAATAAAGAAAGATAAGGAAAGGCTTTTATCAATCTTTACTTTGACTTCACGCGTCACATATGAATTATCCTTTTAAAATTGGGAGAGATGGCTGAGTGGACTAAAGCGGCGGATTGCTAATCCGTTGTACGAGTTATTTGTACCGAGGGTTCGAATCCCTCTCTCTCCGTTCCTTCTGATCACTTGAGATTTCCCTTTCGAATTCGAAAAAATCTCTAACCCCCTTTCTCATAGTTAAATGTATGGAATAGAGAAAGAAAATCCTAAGAAAATTCAGAAATCAAGCAAGGAAAAACCTCTGATTTTTTATTCATCACGTCCAGGATTACGTCCTGGATCATTAGATAGGAATCCAAAGATGAAGAGCGAAACAAAGAATATCACTACTGTGTAAACGAAGAGTTTGAGAGTAAGCATTACACAATCTCCAAGATCATTTTGGGGGGAAATAGGGGAATAGATTCTCTATTTTTGTACCACATATTCCGTTTTGACACCAAGAAAAGAAATGAAGTGGTTTCTAGAAAACAAAGGAATTTGCAGGAATGAATTTGTAATAAGATTCTTTTTCTTCTCTCATATCTACAATTAGGTATTGTAGGGACCATACACAAGGTCTTTGACCCCCAGAAGAGAAGGTCAGAATGAAGAAATGAGGTGATTCCGATTCATCGCGGCTATCAAAAAGAATTTCCATGTTTGAGTCGAGCGTTCATTATGTGATCTTATCAATTCTTAGAATCGAATTTTTTGATCGAAGAAATCATGAATGTTTCTAAAACAGTATTAAAGATCTCATCGAAAACTTACAGCAGCTTGCCAAACAAGGGCTAAGAGAAAAAAGAGCACAGGTATGACTGGCATAACATCTACGATTGGATTGAAAAAAGCATAAGCTTCGGGCAATTTGGCGAAGAAAAAGCTACTCGAATGAAGGGCAGAATTAAGACAGATCAAACTAAAGATATTAAGCATAACAAACATTTTGTTCTTGGAGATAATTTCATTATTATTGGGTTATTGATATAAGGGGAAAAATGAAGAAAGAAGAGAAGGTAGGCCATAAAATCTTTCTTTTTCTTTGAACCCCCTCAATCAAAAATCCTTCAATTCTCAAATGAGAATAGAAGGAATCATACCTTACATACAATATCTTAATTGAATTATATGTAATGATCAATGAATTCATTTTGATTCTACATCTACATGTGTAGATGTAGAATCCTAGCAACAACCAATTCCATAGATATTGGGGCTGGAATTGACGAACAACCAATACCAATATTAGTGTTTATCGGTGTCGAATAGAAATGAAAATGGGGCGTGGCCAAGCGGTAAGGCAACGGGTTTTGGTCCCGTTACTCGGAGGTTCGAATCCTTCCGTCCCAGACCAATTCTATCAGAATAAAGATTGTTCTTTTTAACACTCAACTGCTTAAGAGTGTAATGTTGGATACAACGTGATCCAATCTTTCTTTGTGATTTCTAATGATTCTTCTATGAATCATATCCTCCCTTTCGATTTTGTTTCTCACAAACGAATCTAGTATCAATGACATGTGGATGGAAATAAATATCTTTTTTGATATAGGTAGGATGGGAACAAAGATCAAAGTGAAATTCAAAAAAAAAAAAAAATGGGTGGCTATTCAGCGTATGTTCGCCCCCTCGTCCATATTCCTATTGAAGGTTAGTTAGTCATTTGGAGAAACTTTATGCCCCATATCTATGATATTTTGATTTTCACATGATGCATTCTGAGTCGAAATGCGAAATAAAAGAGAGGTCTCTATCTTCCCTAAAGTAAATAAATATAGGGTAGACAAAATGACCAATTCTATGTGGATTCTGTATTCTAAACGGGAAGGGGTTCTTGGTATTAATTCCATCGCTGGAATGAAAGCTCCTGAGACTGGGGTGGGGCAAAATAAAAATAGTAACAACGAATTGATACGAACCCATTTTGCTTTGTACTTATACAAGATAGGATAGCACAGCGCCCCATAAGAAGATCTTTTTTAATTGGCTTTTGGTATGATTCATGATCCCCATAGAATTCGTGTAGATATGAGTGAATTCGCACGCAAAGGGAGGTATCAATTTCAAGACCCTTGCCATCCGGATCTTATTAACAAACAAAAAAATTCAATACGGAACAGTTTCTTTGGACTAATTTCTTTTATTTTGTATTTGGCTACAATGAATAATTGGAAATCAATGTAGCGATCGATTGGGGGGAGATTCATACATTCATTCCATTCACTTTACTTTATGGAAAGATTCCTGAATCTGAAGTAAAGCAAAATCTGTAGAAAATGAACCATGCCTATCTGTATGTGTATGGTTATTGTTCTATTTCAGTGACGCCGGTGTTTCGGTTTTGGCGAAAAAGATCTGTGATCCCTTAAATACCCACGATTATCCCCGGTAACACTTGTTTGGTGTATCTGATGAATACGGAAAAATCGGACTCCTACGATTCTTATTTTTTCAATCAGATATCCGCTAAACGTTTTTAGATCCTCGTTGTACCGGTTTGTTGATGGATTTAGAGATCAAATTCAGTCTTTACTGGAAAACTGATTTCCAGTAATGATGTCGAAGTAGGAAATTATTGAAACTTTAATGATTCCTTATAAATTCTTGATACTCGAAGAAGTGTGACATTGGTGAATTTATCCTATCGGGTCACTTGTGACCTTTCCCGGTCATTGGAATAGCTTATCTGGGTAATGACTCATTCTGTTTCCGTATCGGTAATCTAATTAAAGACCCTTCTTTAGTTGTTTGAGAAAGAATTGGATCTTTCATGATTCATCGTTTCTAACAATTTGTTGAAGATGTAAAGAAAAGAAGTGTTAAGCAACTCATTTCTTCGTGTTTTTTATAAATGTGTTTCATTCTTCTAATAAAATATGGGGTTAAATTATATTCTTGCTGAGACTTTCCCAGATAACTATCCATATATGAAAATGAAGTATGGATGACTTCATATACCATATACCGATTGAGCCAATGACTATTCATGATTCCATATTGAATCAATTCCATACCGGTCCAAAATGAGAGGAATGTTATGGTAAAACTTCGTTTGAAACGATGTGGTAGAAAGCAACGTGCGACTTGAAGGACATTATCGGTTGTGGATTCTTGCACCCACCATTTTATATATCAATGAAGATGCTCTCGGCTCGACATAGTTTGTTCTATTCCACTAGGACCCAAATTGGGAGTTGTAATAAAATAAAAAAATATAGTACATGATGTAGCTCGAGCATAAAGAATTGATTCATTTAGCAGAGGGAAGGATCTAGGGTTAATGCCAATCAATAGGTTGGAACAACTTCGTAAGTATATCTTCGGTATAGAAATGGAAAGGATCAAGTTCGAACAAACAAGTAAAAAAAGTAAAATGGAGTTGTCGGAATTGGTAAAACTATTTCGATCAAAAGTGTATCACAGAGGAATCAATCGTTTCTATAGAACGAAATAACAAAAGGTATGTTGCTGCCATTTTGAAACAATTAAGGATCACCGAAGTAATGTCTAAACCCAATGATTCAAAGCAAAGATAAAATCAAAAAGGATACCGGAACAAGGAAACACCGTTTTCAATTGTCTCAACAACTAGATCAGAATGGGGAAGAAAAAAATAGATTCTAGGCGAGACAAACAAAAGAGGTTAGAGACGGCTCAATAAATGTCTAAAGATTTCCCTTCGAGCTCTTTGAGAATTACCCAACTTGAGTTATGAGTACGAATGAGATTTCTTTTTTTTTTTTCTTCCTTCCTGAAAAAAAAAGACTCAAATCATAGTCTAATTGATGATTTTGTGGATCCATTTGCCGCTATAATACATAAATTCGAATCATTCTTTTTGGAGCCGTACGAGGAAAAACCTCTTATACGTTTCTAGGGGGGGATTGTTCATTTATGTCTATCCCAATGAGTCATCTATCGAATCGTTGCAATTGATGTTCGATCCCGAAGAGAGGGAAGAGATCTTCGTAAAGTGGGTTCTTACGATCCGATAAAGAACCAAACTTATTCAAACGTTCCCGATATTCTATATTTCCTTGAAAAAGGTGCTCAACCTACAGGAACTGTTCATGATATTTCAAAGAAGGCGGAGGTATTTAAGGAACTTCGAATTAATCAAATGAAATTCATTAAATAAAAAAAACGGGGGGGCTGCCCAGTATCTAGTTTTGTCTAATTGTATCATTAACCATTCCCTTTTTTTTGCTCTATTCATTGTTGCTCCCACATGATCCCATATCATAGAACGATTAAAAAAATATCTTCTATTGATTGATATGAGACAGGTAGAAAAAAAAAATGGAGTGAATAGATGAAATAACTGGGAAATTATGGGATTACCATCAACCGGATGGTTTTCGTTGGGACTCTACCAACAAACAAAAGGTCAATATTGCTTATTGTACCTCCATTGAATAGACCCGAGATTTTTTCCTACTTTCATTTTGAATTCCTTATTTATTCCCCCATTCATATTTCATTTCTTATCTATGTATATGTAGTGCCACTCCAACACAAGTCCTTATTTTCTTTTTATTGAATTTATTTTCTCAACATTCAATTTATATTGACAATGGTGTATCGAACAAATATAATTTGATCGTGGATAAATAGATCTATTTATCCACGATCAAATTATATTTGTTTCTTTATTTCATTCAAATGATGGGTTCGTCGAATTCGCTGTGACACAAGAAGTATCTTAGTTAATATAATGATAATAAAAAAAAAGATAGAGTATGGGTAGTCAGTCTATAAACTTTTACATCTATTTAGATTTTCTCTATATTTATCCCAGAATCTGTTGTATTTTAATCTGATCTCTGTTCATTTTTATGTTCACAATTGATCATCCAATTTTTCTTTTTGATTTATTGCTAGTTCAGTGTTTTGACGGGGTCGGGCAATCAAATCTCTTTATTTATTTTTTATTCCGATCGTATCTACACACCATATTTATATGTATGGGTTGCTAACTCAACGGTAGAGTACTCGGCTTTTAAGTGCGGCTATGATCTTTTACACATTTTGATGAAGCAACGGATTCGTCCATACCATTGGTAGAGTTTGTAAGACCACGACTGATCCTGAAAGGGAATGAATGGAAAAAACAGCATGTCGTATCAATGGAGAATTCTTAGAATACTTCATCCTTAACGGATCGGTACAAAATCTTGTTTTGATTCTTTTCTTGGAAAGGGGTCAAATTAATTCAAGTTGGGTCGAGTGAATAAATGGATAGAGCCCTATGGCTCCAATTATAGGGAAACAAAAAGCAACGAGCTTCTGTTTGTTCTTAATTCGAACGATTATCCGATCTAATTAGACGTTAAAAATATATTAGTGCCCGATGTGGGAAAGGGTTCTCTTGTGAGTGGATCATCGATTCCTTTTTTTCATGAATCCTAACTATTCTCTATTATGTAGTGGAGACGAATGTGTAGAAGAAGCGGTATACTGATAAAAATTCATTATTCCAAAGTCAAAAGAGTGATCGGGTTGCAAAAATAAAGTATTTCTAACCATCTTTTGTAATTATAACGAACACAAACAAATTGGATGGAAATAGGATCCGTCGATTGTCCTTCCTGGCTCCGGGGTATCTATTCTTTTCTTACTATAATACCCTGTTCTGACCGTATCGCACTATGTATTATTTGATAGTTCAAGAAATCCCACATTCGGTTCAAGTGTAATTTCAAATGGAGGAATTTCAAGGGTATTTAGAAGTAGATGGATTTCGGCAACAATATTTCCTATATCCCTTTCTATTTCAAGAATATATCTACGCACTTGCTCATGATCATGCTTTAAATGGATGGATTTTTTATGAACCCATGGAAAATTTAGGTCATGATAATAAATCTAGTTCACTAATTGTGAAACGTTTAATTACTCGAATGCATCAACAGAATCATTTGATTATTTCGTTTAATGATTCTAACCAAAATCGATTCGTTGGGCACAACAATGATTTTGATTCTCAAATGATATCGGAGGTTTTTGTAGTCATTATGGAAATTCCATTCTCACTGCGATTGATACCTTCCCTAGAAGAAAAAGAAATAGCAAAATCTCATAATTTACGATCTATTCATTCAATATTTCCCTTTTTCGAGGACAAATTATCACATTTAAATCATGTGTCAGATATACTAATACCTCACCCCATCCATCTGGAAATCTTAGTTCAAACCCTTCACTCTTGGATACAAGATACTCCCTCGTTGCATTTATTGCGATTCTCTCTCTACGAGTATTGGAATTCAAATAGGCTCATTACTCCCCAAAAACCCATTTCCCTTTTTTCAAAAGAGAATCAAAGATTATTCTGGTTCCTATCTAATTCTCATGTATATGAATGTGAATCCATATTCATTTTTCTCCGTAAACAATCTTTTCATTTACGATCAACATCTTTTGGATCCTTTCTTGAGCGAACACATTTCTATGCAAAAATAGAACATCTTGTAGTAGTGCTTTGTAACGATTTTCAGAAAACCCTATGGTTGTTCAAAGACCCTTTTATGCATTATGTCAGATATCAAGGAAAATCGATTCTGACTTCAAGGGGGACTCATCTTCTGATGAAGAAATGGAAATATCACCTTGTAAACTTTTGGCAATGTCATTTTTACTTGTGGTCTCAACCGGACGGGATCCATATAAAGCAATTATACAATCAT